TAATCATATATTGATAACTAACTATTTACAACTTGACAATTTAAAACAAACGGTTCAAGTAATTAAATATTATTTAATGGATGAACATGGAAAAATTTATAATCCCGACCTCTCCAGTAATATTTTTTTGAATCCATTCCATTTGAATTGGTATTTTCTCGATCATAATTGTTGTGAAAAGACATCTACAATAATGAGTCTTGGGCAGTTGATTTGTGAAAATGTATGTATAGCCAAAAACAGACCCCGCCTAAAATCGGGTCAAGTTATACTTGTTCAAGTTGACTCTATAGTAATACGATCCGCTAAGCCTTTTTTGGCCACCCCGGGAGCAACTGTTCATGGCCATTATGGGGAAATCCTTTACGAAGGAGAAACTTTAGTTACATTTTTTTATGAAAAATCGAGATCTGGTGATATAACGCAGGGTCTTCCAAAAGTGGAACAGGTATTAGAAGTGCGTTCGATCGATTCAATATCGATGAATCTAGAAAAAAGGATTGAGGTTTGGAACGAATGTATAACAAGAATTCTTGGAATTCCCTGGGGATTTTTGATTGGTGCTGAACTAACTATAGTGCAAAGCCGTATCTCTTTGGTTAATAAGATACAAAAAGTTTATCGATCCCAGGGGGTGCAGATTCATAATAGGCATATAGAAATTATTGTACGTCAAATAACATCAAAGGTTTTGGTTTCAGAAGATGGAATGTCTAATGTTTTTTCACCCGGAGAACTAATTGGATTGTTACGAGCGGAACGAATGGGGCGCGCTTTAGAAGAAGCGATCTGTTACCGAGCCATCTTATTGGGAATAACAAGAGCATCGCTCAATACTCAAAGTTTCATATCTGAGGCAAGTTTTCAAGAAACTGCTCGGGTTTTAGCAAGGGCGGCTCTCCGGGGCCGTATTGATTGGTTGAAGGGTCTGAAAGAGAACGTTGTTTTGGGGGGGATGATACCTGTTGGTACCGGATTCAAAGGATTAGTATACCCTTCAAAACAACATAACAACATTCCTTTGGAAACAAAAAAAAAGAATCTATTCGGGGGGGAAATGCGAGATATTTTGTTCCACCACAGAAAATTATTGGATTCGTCCCTTATCAAAGAATTTCCATGATACACTAAAAGAATCATTTATAGGATTTAATGACTCCTAAGTTCATCCTTTCTTTATTATTATTATTTGGTAATCAAAAAAATGAAAAGATAATAATGAATAAAAAGTTTTGGTTGTCTATCTACGGTAGAAGAGAAAGTTCCGTCGGAACAATTATTTATTTCAGTTTCAGGGTTCCCTCTTTTTTTTTTTCAAAAAAAGAAAGAGGGTGTGGGGAGAAATGACAAGAAGATATTGGAACATCCGTTTGGAAGAGATGATGGAGGCAGGAGTTCATTTTGGCCATGGTACTAGGAAATGGAATCCAAAAATGGCACCTTATATTTCTGCAAAGCGTAAAGGTATTCATATTATAAATCTTACTAAAACTGCCCGTTTTTTATCAGAAGCTTGTGATTTGATTTTTGATGCGGCAAGTAGGGGAAAACAATTCTTAATTGTTGGTACCAAAAATAAAGCAGCTGATTCAGTAGCGTGGGCTGCAATAAGGGCCCGGTGTCATTATGTTAATAAAAAATGGCTTGGCGGTATGTTAACGAATTGGTCCACTACTGAAACCAGGCTTTATAAGTTCCGGGACTTAAGAATGGAACAAAAAATGGGGAAATTCAACCGTCTTCCGAAAAGAGATGAAGCTATGCTGAAAAGACAATTATCTCGCTTGCAAACATATCTGGGCGGAATTAAATATATGACAGGGTTACCCGATATTGTAATCATCGTCGATCAGCACGAAGAATATACGGCCTTGCGAGAGTGTATCACTTTGGGAATTCCAACAATTTGTTTAATCGATACAAATTGTGACCCCGATATCGCAGATATTTCGATTCCAGCAAATGATGACGCTATATCTTCAATCCGATTAATTCTTAACAAATTAGTATTCGCAATTTGTGAAGGGCGTTCTAGCTATATAAGAAATCCTTGATTAATAATAAGATAAATAACTTACTTCGGAAGTCCCATAGATTTCGGGAATAGCTTACTCTTTTTTCTTAATTCTAAAAAAGAAATAAAAAGAACTGGGGATATTATGTAATTAGTTAGTTTAGTTAGTATTCAAAATATCCGATTCAAGTAGGCAGGTGGTTGAATCAAAAAATTTTTATTTAAAGTTTGATTTTTTTAGAGGGCAATATGAACGTTCTATCATGTTCCATCAACACACTAAAGGGGTTATACGATATATCCGGTGTGGAAGTAGGCCAACATTTCTATTGGCAAATAGGGAGTTTGCAGGTCCACGGTCAAGTACTTATTACTTCTTGGGTTGTAATTGCTATCTTATTAGGTTCAGCCGCTATAGCTGTTCGTAACCCGCAAACTATTCCGACTGGCGGGCAGAATTTCTTCGAATATGTTCTTGAATTTATTCGAGATGTAAGTAAAACTCAAATTGGCGAAGAGTACGGTCCTTGGGTTCCTTTTATTGGAACTATGTTTCTATTTATTTTTGTTTCTAATTGGTCAGGAGCTCTTTTACCTTGGAAAATAATACAATTACCTCATGGAGAGTTAGCCGCACCCACGAATGATATAAATACTACTGTAGCTTTGGCTTTACTTACGTCAGTGGCATATTTCTATGCGGGTCTTAGCAAAAAGGGATTAAGTTATTTCGGGAAATATATTCAGCCAACTCCAATCCTTTTACCAATCAACATCTTAGAAGATTTCACAAAGCCCTTATCACTTAGTTTTCGACTTTTCGGGAATATCTTAGCTGATGAATTAGTCGTTGTTGTTCTTGTTTCTTTAGTACCTTCAGTGGTTCCTATACCTGTCATGTTCCTTGGATTATTTACAAGTGGTATTCAAGCTCTTATTTTTGCAACTTTAGCTGCGGCGTATATAGGTGAATCCATGGAGGGCCATCATTGAAATAGTCTTTTTTTAGCCCATATGCGCGGCTCAAGATAGTATTTACTTCGGAAATATACAATTTGGGCTATATACAATCTAGAGTAATAGAAAAAAGTTACGATATTAGAGACTTGTAAAAAGAAAGGAAAGAGATCTAAAGGATCTTTTTCCTAAACCCTTCCGTCCGTTTAATTTAACCCTCTCAATGAGTATTCGTTTTATGTTGGTAAGCCTGTGTCAAATTTCAAATAATAAAATAATTGAATAGTTTGAATTTTGCATAAGAATACTTGTAGTATATGTTTATGATATCTGGTGTGATTAAACAAAAGGGCGAAACAATTCTGGTTTCAGTTGCTTTTGTTCAAGAATTGACCAAAAGAAAATTATTATAAATAATAAATTGCATGAACTTAGATCAATAAAATAATTTGATTTCTATGCAATAATTTACTTAATCCATTTTTCCATTTCCCTTGTATCCGTGGGAATAAGGATAAAGAAAAGGGAGAAAAGAATTTACGAAAATACGAAAAAAGGATTCATCAAAATTTTGGGTTTAGAACCAGGTATATGTAATGTAATTGATTGGGGTATATGTAATATAATTGAATGGCTATAAGCCAACTTTTGTAGTTATTTCGACACTTAATTAATTCAATTTAAGATGAATGACTGGTTTGTTTACGTTATAGAAGAAAAACACGTATATGTGATATTAGATATTGACTTGTTATATATGAACTAAAGATATAATTTGCTCTATTACTGTGAAATTGGAGAGGAGATAGGGATTTCAATAGTCAATAAAAGTCTTCTGTTTCATTATGACTGTGAATTAATAAACAGATGAAATCAAGAAATAATTCAACAGTTCGGAACCAAGAAATGGAAGAGCAGAAGTCGTATGGGTTCACAAGGGCTCTGCGAATAGAAACTAAAAAAGATAAATCTAAGTAGTTCTGATGATTCAATAATATAATTATATTCGAAGTTCTTAGTTACTTCGACTGGATGAATCCTAGCGACGGAATAATTAAGTCATAATTCATTGGTTGATTGTATCATTAACCATTTCTTTTTTTTGGTACGAGGAACTTATCATGAATCCACTGATTTCTGCCGCTTCTGTTATTGCTGCTGGATTGGCTGTAGGGCTTGCTTCTATTGGACCTGGGGTTGGTCAAGGAACTGCCGCGGGTCAAGCTGTAGAGGGTATCGCGAGACAGCCTGAAGCTGAGGGAAAAATACGAGGCACTCTATTGCTTAGTCTAGCGTTTATGGAAGCTTTAACAATTTATGGACTGGTTGTAGCATTAGCACTTTTATTTGCGAATCCTTTTGTTTAATTTTTAATTTTGTTTAATTTTAGAAATATGAAAATTTTTTATTTTTTCATATTTTATTGGCTTGGACTTGTCGTTTGCTTTTTCGAATTATATCCAAATTAAACTCCTACAATTACGTATTTTTTGAGAAAATAACCTACGGGAAGGGCTGATTTGCGGGTGAGGAATTAGCATACCAACTCGCTTTCATCCTTCCCGTCCGTAGTCCAAGGAAAACAATTTTGGGGAAATGTTGTAACAAAAGGAGCAGTTCGTAGTTTAGTTTATAATTCGAATATTCTTTAATTTAACTCGATTTTAAAATAGGAAATAAACAAATAGAATATAGAATAAAAGAAGAAAAGAGGTAATAAAAAAATAACTCTGTTCGGTTTTTTAGTCTATATAAGAGGAGATCATATGAAAAATGTAACCGATTCTTTCCTTTCTTTAGGCCACTGGCCATCTGCCGGGAGTTTCGGGGTTAATACCGATATTTTAGCAACAAATCCAATAAATCTAAGTGTAGTGATTGGTGTATTGATCTTTTTTGGAAAGGGAGTGTGTGCGAGTTGTTTATTTCAAGAATCGGTTGGATCCAACCAGCTGTACCTTTTTCTGTTCTAACTAACTAAGAATCTAACTAAGAAAAGGGTGCAAGATCCCGCGAATTACTTCTGAAT